GAATGAATCAAATCTCCCCAAGTAGGATTCGAACCTACGACCAGTCAGTTAACAGCCGACCGCTCTACCACTGAGCTACTGAGGAACAAGGGGAGATTCGATCTCCTAGAGTTCAACTCCCGCTCTCAACCCATGAACAATATGAGTCCGAAGCTTCTTTCGTAACTCCCGGAATTTCTTCGTAGTGACTCCGTTCCATGCCTCATTTCATAGGGAAGCCCAAAGTGGCTCTATTTCATTCTATTTCACTTCCTAGCACTTCCTATCATTTAATATCCATCCCTTTGGTCTTATTTACATAAGAGATGTCATTTATAGTCTATCTCTTTCTATATATGGAAAGTCAAGAAATTCTCATCGAAACATCGAGAAATTGTGCATATAGAAAACTCTAAAGAAAGAAAAAAAGGAGACCCATGCCATGATTTTCAAATCTTTTCTACTTAGTAGTCTAAGTTTCTCGATGAGGATAATTAATTCGGTCGTTGTGGTCGGACTCTATTATGGATTTCTGACCACATTCTCCATAGGTCCCTCTTAGATCTTCTTTCTCCAATCTTGGATTAGGGAAGAAGGAGATATTCGCGACTACTGGCGGTTTCATTATGGGGCAGCTCATGATCTTCATATCGATCTATTATCCACCTCTGCATCTATTCTTTCTTAGCTAAACGGGTGGAAGATCCATCCAATTTGGTTATATCATGGACTCGAAAAACGGATCTGAATGTGACTGAAATGCACGATCTTCACAGGTATCACTTTTCACGATACCTAAAAGATGGAATAGCGATTTTCGAAGCATTTCCTATAAGAGAATGGTTTCCATTACTTTGAGAAATGGATTCTATATCAAACTATAGCTATTGCATTAAAGAAGAAAAGAAACTAATAGAAGTCGAAGACGAGGAATGGTAGTGAATAGAGAGAAAGATTCTTCTGATTTTCTTGTTCCTGAAAATATTCTATCTATCTCCTAGACGCCGTAGAGAATTGAGAATTTTCATGTCTTTCAATTCTCGTACTCGTAATTGGAAAGTTACGGAAGGAGATCCATCATTTTGCAATGAAAACAACATAAAAAACTCTGGACAATTTCGAAATCAGGCCAAGCGTCTTAATACATATGCAAAAAAATTCATTATTGGCCCACCATTGATTAGAAGATTTAGCTTGTATGAATCGCTATTGGTTTGATACGAATAATGGCAGTCGTTTCAGTATGTTAAGGATACAGATGTATCCACAATTCATTTAGAGTTACTTAATAGCCTATTTCTTATACCATATCTCTATCCAGTGAAATTCTCGAGCCGAAAGATGGATGCATATGCTGTGTTTCATTTTGCTAAACGATATCAATTAAATGGTGTATCAATTCCATAAATTGGATATAGCAATAAATAAATCAGCAAAATTCTTTTATTTTAGATAGAAGAAACATTTCTTCTATCTAAAATAAAAGAATGTACCCTTCTATCCAAATCCAATTTGCATCGATAAAATAAATCCAAATTCCAGTAGTAGATGAATAATTGCAAATTTTTGTGTGTACGAGATTAGAATAACTTCAAAATAACTGACATAATTTTGTATTTTTCCTGATCAGAAAAATACAAGAAAAAGAAAGGAGGTAGAAAAATTTTTGGATTTATGGTTAAAGAAGAAAAAGAAGAAAACAGGGGTTCTGTTGAATTTCAAGTATTCAGTTTCACCAATAAGATACGGAGACTTGCTTCACATTTGGAATTACACAAAAAAGATTTTTCATCGGAAAGAGGTCTACGAAGACTTTTGGGAAAACGTCAACGTTTGCTAGCTTATTTGGCAAAGAAAAATAGAGTACGTTATAAGAAATTAATCAGTCAGTTGGATATTAGGGAGAAGTAATTTAATCGTTCGAATTTTTTTCTTATTTTATTAGTAGTCTTATAGTAGTCTTAGATTTTTCATTTTGATGAGCCTCGTTTTGAGGAATTCATGGAATAATCCATTTTCATGGAATAATGAATTAAGGAAGAAAGGATATGAGTCTACCGCTTACAAGAAAAGATCTCATGATAGTCAATATGGGCCCTCACCACCCATCAATGCATGGTGTTCTTCGACTGATCGTTACTCTCGATGGTGAAGATGTTATTGATTGTGAACCCATATTAGGGTATTTACACAGAGGAATGGAAAAAATCGCGGAAAACCGAACTATTATACAATACTTACCTTAGGAGGGAGATAGAAAGAGAGAGATGGTAGAAAAGGGAGAGAGATGGTAGAAGGAGATAGGAAGGGGAATAAGGGGCTCTTTAGGCAGGAGACAGGGGAATTCCTTAAGTTAAGAAAGAAAAAAGAATAAGAACACGGATACATAACATAAAAAAAAGAATAAATAAGACGATATTCGCCCTCCCCCTACATATTTAATTTCTTCTCCTATACAAAAACCAGCAAGACCTACCCCATTGGTAATTCCATCAATGACACCCTTATCGAAAAACTGCGTTAGTTCGGTTAATCCTCTTATACCCAGGGTAAAGACCCTAGTATAGAAAATATCTATATAACCACGATTATATGACCAACTGTATATCTTTTTTTTTACTTGATCCAAAAAAGACTTTTTCGGACTCTCTTTTACAAGGGAATTTTTAAAATATAAATTCTGAAAAAAAGAATAAGCAGATCCATAGAAGATATATGCTATGAATAGACCAAACATAGCTAGACTTACAGAAGAAATTGCATTAGTGATAAATTCATATGAATTTATGGAAGAATTAGAACTTTCCTGGAAAAAGCTTATTGAGGGAGTTAACCACTTTGATAATATGGTTAACTCCGCTATTCCATTATCCATTACTCCATTATCAAAATGGATTCCTATGGATCCAATGAACAAAGTAAAAAGCAGTAATATAAAAAGAGGGAATAGCATAGTATTTCCCGTTTCATGAGGATAGACAAAAGTGTTTTTAACCCCAAAGGAAGTACTAAAGGACCCTATCCTATTTCTTGTATTACCATGAATTTTGGATATATTTTGTGAAAAAAAAGAAACTCCACTCTTCGTTGTTGATAAAATGAAATCTCTATTCACTCCTTTGGGTATCCTTTTTCCCCATAAGGATATTGAATACAACGAGCCCTCTTTAGTGCTACTGTAATTTTGAAAATGAACACGCAGGTACCCATCAAAAGTAAGTAAATATATCCGAAACATATAAAACGCAGTTAATCCTGCAGTAAAAGAGGCTATTATTCCAAAAAAGGGTGAATACAACCAACTATTACTAAGGATTTCATCTTTGGACCAGAAGCAAGCAAGAGGTGGAATACCACAAAGAGAAAGCGTACCCCATAAAAAAGTCGTTCTTGTAATTGGAACGTATTTTCTTAAACCACCCATAAGAACCATATTCTGACTTTTATCTGGTGAATATCCAACAAGAGGTTCCATTGAATGAATAACGGATCCGGATCCCAAGAACAATAAAGCTTTAGAATAAGCATGAGTGATCAAATGGAATAAAGCAGCTTGATAAGAACCTATACCTAGAGCTAACATCATATAACCCAATTGAGACATTGTAGAATAGGCTAAGCTTCTTTTAATATCTCTCTGAGCAAGAGCTAAAGTAGCTCCTAAGAAGAGTGTTATTGTACCTACTAAAGAAATGAAACTCATTATTAAGGGTAGGGATATGAAAAGAGGAAGAAGTCGAGCTAGAAGAAAAATCCCCGCAGCAACCATAGTTGCTGCGTGTATAAGAGCCGAAATGGGAGTGGGTCCTTCCATAGCATCGGGTAACCATACGTGAAGAGGGAATTGTGCAGATTTTGCAACTGCACCAAGGAATAATAAAAAAGCACACAAAGTAGTAAGTAAGGAATTAATCCCATTATTAGGAATCCAGTTATTAGCTATTTTGAACAAATCCCGAAACTCTAAACTACCTGTTATCCAAAAAAAACCTAAAATTCCTAATAACAGACCAAAATCCCCTACACGATTAGTTACAAAAGCTTTTTGACAAGCACTCGCTGCAATTGGCCGTGTAAACCAAAAGCCTATCAATAAATAGGAACACATTCCCACAAGTTCCCAAAAAAAATAAATTTGTATCAAATTGGAACTAGTAACCAATCCCAACATGGAAGTATTGAAAAAACTTATATAAACAAAAAATCTCAAATATCCTTCATCGTGAGACATATAATCGTCACTATAAATAAGAACGAGGATTCCTACTGTAGTAATTAGTATTAACATAATAGAAGTAAGCGGGTCGATCAAGTATCCAAATTCTAAGGAAAAATCATTATTGACGGTCCAAGACCATAGATATTGATAGATAGAACTTCCATTTATTTGTTGAATAGATAGGTGAACTGAGAATACCATAGCTATACTTAAGAGTAAAACACTAGGAAAAGCCCATATTCGACGAAGATTTTTTGTTGCTGTCGGAATAAGAATAAGTCCAAACCCCATTGACATAATAACTGGAAGTGGGAGAAGAGGGATTACCCATGCATATTGATATGTATGTTCCATAAGAAAAGAAATGGAAATTTTTACTTCAATTTTTTTAGAAAATAAAATTGTTTCCGATTCACCAAACCAATTCTTATCTCTTTCTGAAGGAATAAAAAAAAAAAAAAAGAATAAGACAAAATACTGGAATTCTTCATTTTTCCAAATTTCTCTCATTGAAATAATCAAAAATGAAGAATGGGTTTACTTGGTTAAATTCAAAAAGTTAATCAAATAACTTTGTTACTTAGTTATTATCTAAAGAAGGATATTTATTAAAATATAAAAAAGGATTGAATCATTTTACTTTCTATTCATTTTTTTATTCATTTTTGTATTTCTTTCTATTACAATGAAGATGAAGCAACTCTCATGTTTCGTAACTGATTGATTGAATTCCAATGAAAACCTATGTTTATAGGAAATTCTCGAATATTCCTTACTTCATATAGAACAGAAATCCTAATGACTAGAATTACCTAAGTTTTATAGAATGTCTTGTTTAAGAGACTAACTATTTTTTTTTGTTTTGATTGGAATTCAATTATGGAATACCATTCTGAACTTAATTAACTATTTGAATTTTCCCTTCCTTTTATCCCCCCATCTTATATGGGGGATAGACCCCCGTACCATATATCTATATATGAATTATACTTGATATATAAATTGATTTAAATAGAAAACCTTTGTATATATTCTATATTATTAAAACAAAATCCAAAATATATATGAAAAATATGCTAAATGAAAAATATGCTAAAAAATTCTTGTCTTATCCGCATTAGAGAAAATGAAATAAAAAAGAATTCAGAATTTCAGTTCAGTATCTAAGTATAAATACTAAGAAAAAGCAGAAAGAAGGATTGATTTGCGGCAATAGATGTCTTTCACATACAACTAGAAAAAAGTAATCTCCTTTTTAAATGGCAGTTCCAAAAAAACGTACTTCGATGTCAAAAAAGCGTATTCGTAAAAATCTTTGGAAGAAAAAGACTTATTTTTCCATAGTACAATCTTATTCTTTAGCAAAATCAAGATCATTTTCCAGCGGCAGCGAGCATCCAAAACCAAAGGGTTTTTCTGGGCAACAAACAAATAATCTGGTTTTGGAATAATTTGAATTGACCTATCCAAAAGAAATTCCAATTATTTAATATGAATAATTCGGATTAATTAATGAATGTACTTTTATGTGTCGAATTCCTCGGTACAATATTCTTAGAACTAACCCCTCTGATATATAGAACAAAAGTTTTTGCTATACTGTGTCCTAAGTATTCTTTTCCTATCAACGAACTTTTCATAATAGAATCCTCATAATAAAATATGAGGATTCTATTATGAAAAGTAGAGTATTCTTGCAATAGGACTTACACCTTCTACCTATCTTATCCAAAATCCACAAATAAATTGGTTTAGGCTTGGTAAATCGTATTAATAAGAGAATAAAGGCTTTCATTCTAGAAATTTTGCTAAAATACAAAATTCTTTGTATTTAATGATGAAATTCTAGAAATTCTAATGGATAGATAGAAAAGGTTTTTTGGATTTTGTCCATTGCATTGAAAGATTTGAAATAATTTCAATGAGAAACTAATTAGAAAAAATTAGTTCTATCTTGCAACTGAGAAAAAACAGTTCCAACTCTTTCAAGCTTTGTTTCTATTGAGCAAAGCAAGAGTTTTTTGTTAAAAAAATCCGCAATGATACTACCAAACGAAGTCTATTTTAATGAAGATTCTAATGTTCCTAAATTCTATGGACTCTCCCAATCTCGACGATTTGCCAGAGAATAACTATTATTCTTTTAAGTTCTCCATTATTTCAAGTTAGCCGCCATGGTGAAATTGGTAGACACGCTGCTCTTAGGAAGCAGTGCTCAAGCATCTCGGTTCGAGTCCGAGTGGCGGCATTCTCGAAAAAGAATACAATAGATTAGAAAATGGATTCAATTCGAAATTTCCAATTTTGTAATGGGACCTTCTCCTTATGCTATTTGCAACTTTAGAACATATACTAACTCATATCTCTTTCTCAACTATTTCAATTGTGATTACGATTCATTTGATAACCTTATTAGTTCGTGAACTTGGGGGATTACATGATTCGTCAGAAAAAGGAATGATAGCAACTTTTTTATCTATAACAGGATTCTTAGTTTCTCGTTGGGCTTCTTCGGGACATTTTCCATTAAGTAATTTATATGAGTCATTGATCTTCCTTTCATGGGCTCTGTATATTCTTCATACGATTCCTAAGATACAGAACTCTAAAAATGATTTAAGCACAATAACTACGCCAAGTACTATTTTAACGCAAGGCTTTGCCACGTCGGGTCTTTTAACTGAAATGCATCAATCCACAATACTAGTACCTGCTCTACAATCTCAGTGGTTAATGATGCATGTCAGTATGATGTTACTAAGCTATGCAACTCTTTTGTGCGGATCCTTATTATCCGCCGCTCTTCTAATCATTAAATTTCGAAAGAATTTCGATTTCTTTTCTAAAAAGAAAAAAAATGTTTTACTTAAAACATTTTTCTTTAGTGAGTTTAATGAGATTGAATATTTCTATGCAAAAAGAAGTGCTTTAAAAAACACCTCTTTTCCTTCATTTTCAAATTATTACAAATATCAATTAACTGAGCGTTTGGATTCTTGGAGTTATCGTGTCATTAGCCTAGGGTTTACCCTTTTAACCATAGGTATTCTTTGTGGAGCAGTATGGGCTAATGAGGCGTGGGGATCCTATTGGAATTGGGATCCTAAGGAAACTTGGGCATTTATTACTTGGACCATATTCGCAATTTATTTACATAGTAGAACAAATCCAAATTGGAAGGGTACGAATTCCGCACTTGTAGCTTCAATAGGATTTCTTATAATTTGGATCTGCTATTTTGGTATCAATCTATTAGGAATAGGTTTACATAGTTATGGTTCATTTACATTACCATCTAAATGATTACATAACATAAAACCTTCATGAAATGAAAGTTTTTCCATTTTTGTTTGATTTGAGAACCCCTTGAACGCCTTCTCAAAGGGTTCTCAAAAATTCGAGATATATCTAATTAGACTTAGACTTTTTTACTTTTTTCTGAATTATTTGGTTTTTCCACTATGGAATATAGAGTATAGAGCGGACTAGTTAAAAAAAAAAGTCCTATTTAGGATAATAATTGGATAAGAGAGCCTCTACCCTGTCAACGGATAGCGAGAGAACAAAATCTGGATAAATACCAATTCCTATTACTGGTAAAAAGATACAGATTAAAAGAAAGAGTTCTCGCGGTCCAGAATCCACAAAATTTGCGTTTGGAACATGAAATAGCTTGTATCCATAGAACATCTGGCGTAACATAGATAATAAATAAATAGGAGTTAATATCATTCCAATTGCCATTACAAAAGTAATTAGGATTTTTGGCATTAACAGAAATTTGGGACTAGTAATTAGTCCAAAAAATACTACTAATTCTGCAACAAAACCGCTCATTCCTGGTAAGGCAAGAGAAGCCATTGAAAAGCTACTAAACATGGTAAAAATTTTCGGCATTGGGATAGATATCCCCCCCAGTTCTTCGAGATAAACAAGACGCATTCTATCACAAGCCGTTCCCGCCAAGAAAAAAAGTGTAGCACCAATAAATCCATGGGATAGTATTTGTAAAATAGCTCCATTGAGTCCAATGTTGGTTATGGAACCAATTCCTATAATTATGAAACCCATGTGAGATACGGAGGAATAGGCTATTCTTTTTTTGAAATTTCGTTGACCAAGAGAAGTTGAAGCTGCATAGATTATTTGCATCGCTCCTATTATTACCAACCAGGGGGAAAATAGATAATGAGCATGAGGTAACAATTCCATATTGATCCGAATCAATCCGTATGCTCCCATCTTTAATAGGATTCCCGCTAAAAGCATACATGTACTGTAATGCGCTTCCCCATGGGTATCTGGTAACCACGTATGTAGGGGTATAATTGGCAATTTGACAGCATAAGCAATAAGGAAGCCCAAATAAAATAGTATTTCCAATGTTGCAGGGTATGATCGATTAATTAATCTTTCCAAATCTAATCTTGGTTCGTTGGAACCATATAAGCCCATACCTAGAACTCCGATTAAGAAAAAAATGGAACCGCCTGCAGTATACAAAATAAACTTTGTAGCTGAATACAGACGCCTCTTTCCCCCCCACATGGATAAAAGTAAGTAAACAGGAATTAATTCTAACTCCCACATGATAAAAAAAAGTAAAAGGTCTCGCGAAGAAAATAATCCTATTTGACCACTATACATTGCTAGCATCAGGAAATAGAATAATCGCGAATTCCGGGTAACCGGCCAAGCTGCTAAAGTAGCTAAAGTAGTGATAAATCCTGTCAATAAAATAGATCCTAATGAAAGTCCATCGATTCCCAATCTCCAGTGGAAATCAAAGACATCTATCCATTTAGAATCCTCCTTTAATTGGATTAAGGGATCCTCCAATTGGAAATGATAACAGAATGCATAAGTCATTAGAAGGAATTCTAATAAACAAATAGATATAGTATACCACCTAACGATTTTGTTTCCCCTATGAGGTAAAAAGAAAATTAATGAACCTGCAAATATCGGCAAAACAACAAGTATTGTTAACCAAGGAAAATAACTCATGATAAAGTGATAAAGACAAGATACGTTTTGACCAGAAAAGCCCGTGCTCGCTTATTTCGAGCACAGGCTTCTTCGGTAAAGAGGAATCAGACGATTCAAGTGGAGTTTTTTGTAACGTATCAATAAGATAGAGCCATGCTGCGGGTTGTTTCAGGCCCTAAATAAACGCGGACACTTAAAAAATCTGTTGGGCAGGCAGATTCGCATCTCTTACAACCCACACAATCTTCGGTTCTCGGGGCAGAAGCAATTTGCTTGGCTTTACACCCATCCCAGGGTATCATTTCTAATACATCTGTTGGACAAGCTCGTACACATTGAGTGCATCCTATACATGTATCATAAATTTTTACGGAATGTGACATTGGATCTATAAATTTTCCTTTTCAACATAAAAATTTTCGATCTGGTAAAAATGAAATTAGTACTATATGAGTCATATGTATTGTAGGCACCAGACGAAGCAATGGTTTATCCAAACTTCAACAAATAAATAATGCAATATATTTCTTAATCCGTTTGTGAGAAAGCGTGAAAAGAGCCAAGAGACTTGAATTTTGGTCTTCAACAATCATAATTATACGAATTGTACATACGAATTCGAACTAGCCAATAAATTGGCTATCGTCTTTTCAATATAAATTATTGCAATATTCAAATTGCAATATCAATGAATTGCAAAAATTCAATAAGTAAAAAAGAATACTATACAATAACCTACTCAAAAAATAGATATTCTAAAATAATAAAATAATAAGAAAATAGTATTCGATTTCTATTCATCTTAATATTTGAATTTTATATTATCATTATATGTGCGCCTTTGTTTATTTGTTTAGAGGATTCTATGTCTAATTATTCAAAAGTCTAATTATTCAAAAAATTAGATTGATTGATACGAGTTGATTTCCTGTTACGATGGATGGAAGAAAGAATGGATAGTCCAATAGCTGCTTCAGCAGCCGCAAGGGCTATAACAAAAATTGCGAAAATGTCTCCTTTTAATTGGCGACTATCAAATAGATCAGAAAATGTTACGAGATTTAGATTAATTGAATTCAGTATAAGTTCAAGACATATTAGAGCTCTAACCATGTTTCGGCTTGTGATCAATCCATAGATACCAATCGAAAATAAATAGACACTCAAAAAAAGTACATGCTCAAACATCATTAACTAACTCCTTATCAATCTCGATTCATTTCAATATGAGGACAAGAATTGAACCGATTCAATTAATTAGAATAGAACAATTACACAACAAAAGAGAAGAGAAGGTATTTGTTGGCAGTAGATGGGTTTTACTAAATCAAAATTGTGATTCTTTTTTAGTTATTTATTTTAGTTACTTATTTTAGATTTGAAATTCTAAGAATTTTGACTCATTCTAAGTATTTCTTATTGCCGAGCCATAGTAATTGCACCTATTAAAGAAACTAGAAGAATTATAGAAATGAGTTCAAACGGAAGATAAAAATCAGTTGCTAAATGAATCCCAATTTGTTGAACGTTATTTATGAGACCCTGTTCTACTATTTGGTTTGATCTTGTAGTCCAAAGAATTCCATACCATGACGTATCTGGGATAGTAGTCATTAGTGAAAAAAGAATAGTTATACAAACGAGTGAAGTGAACCCATCTCCAATAGTCCAATAATTCTTATTTTTAGACCATTCTGAGCCATCTATGAACATTACGGCAAATATGATCAAGACATTTATGGCTCCCACATAAATAAGAAGTTGTGCGACAGCTACAAAGTAGGAATTCAATAAAATATAGAATAAGGATATACAAATAAGAACTAATCCCAGCGAAAAGGCAGAATAAATTGGGTTGGTAAGTAATACTACTCCTATGCCCCCTAGTAGAAGAAAAAATTCCCCAAATAGCACAAGAATCTCATGTATTGGTCCAGGTAAATCCATTATGGATAAGAATAAATTAATAGTATAAAATTTTTCATGAACTGACTAAAACTAAAAGATTCAAGGAAGGAAAAAGGGATTAGGATATTTTTTGTATATAAGTTGTATAGTTAGAAATCACATCACGAAAATCTACTCTCATTTTAAATCAGGAATAATTTGCAATAAGCAGTAGTTATTCGTTTTTCTTTATAGTTAGTAAAGAACTATTGGATTTTTCTAACAAAAAAGAAAAATCCTAGTAATTAGTAATCGTTCTTGAATTCAAAGATTTTTCTTCCTCTATTTTACTTTGAGTCGAATTCCTAATTGTTTGAATTGTGTAATCTCCCATTATGGAGATTGGTAACCGACTCAAAGCAATTTGATTGTAATTCAATTCATGACGATCATAAGTAGAAAGTTCATATTCTTCAGTCATTGATAAACAGCTTGTCGGACAGTACTCAACACAATTACCACAAAATATACAAACTCCAAAATCAATACTATAATTAAGCAATTGTTTCCTTTTAATATCCTTTTCAAATCTCCAATCCACAAGGGGTAGATCTATCGGGCATACGCGAACACATACTTCACAAGCAATACATTTATCAAATTCAAAGTGGATTCGCCCCCGGAAACGCTCCGATGTAATTGATTTTTCATAAGGGTAGTGAATCGTTATAGGTAAACGATTTGTGTGGGATAAGGTAATTATGAAACTTTGACCAATGTACCTTGCAGCGCGTATTGTTTGTTGACCATAACTCATGAACCCAGTTACCATAGGGAACATATTATAAATATCTATGAAAAAGGTATGTTTCTTTCTCTTGTTTGAGAGAATTTTTGTGTTGAAAATATTCTTATTATTATTGTATTATCTTATTTATAGTGAAACAAGTTGGGAAGAAGTTGTTAATAAGAGATTGCCCAGGGAAATAGGTAAAAGAAATTTCCATCCAAGATTTAATAACTGATCCATTCTCATCCTGGGTAAAGTCCATCTTATTGTGATAGAAATGAAGAGAAATAAATAAGCTTTAGTTAATGTAATAAAGATACCCATTGTCATTTCCAAAATTCCAACCATTTTATTCATTTGGAAAAATCCAAAAAAGGATATATAGGGAATAGATAAATTCCACCCGCCTAAGTAGAGAACTGTTACAAATAAAGAGGAAACTAATAAATTTAGGTAAGAAACAAGATAAAATAAACCATATTTGATACCGGAATATTCGGTTTGATAACCTGCTACTAATTCTTCCTCTGCTTCTGGTAAATCAAAGGGTAATCTTTCACATTCTGCCAAAGAAGAAATTAGAAAAACCAGAAAACCTATAGGCTGACGCCAAAGATTCCATCCAAAAAAACCATATTTTGACTGTGCTTCAACTATATCAACTGTACTTGAACTGTTAGATAATCATAGTCGATGATAACATCACAGTTCCCACCGCTATTCCAAAACCGTACATGAAACCTTAGCTTCATACGGCTTCTCTATGATCAGAAAAAAGGAAAGGGTTGTTTCATTTCGGTATTATCCCCCTGGGCATAGATAGAATTAGGTAAGATAAAATCGATTGGAAAGTCCTAAATTAGACCAAAGGAATTCCGTCTGCTAGAATAAGAAAAAGCGCTTCCGAATTGATCTCGTCCTTTATAATATAATGAGAATTTTTCTTTGTTCAGCAATAACTTAATCTTGGAATAAAACACTCGTTATAGCAATTAATAAATGAAAAGAATTGGGCATTAGTTCATGAGGAATTCTGTATGAATATGAATAGAGGAAGGAAAGAATAAATAAAGATCTTTTTTTGTATTGCATTCCATATCTTTTGTCCTATTCTTCTTTCCCCCGGGAGGGGTACTTAAAAAGAAAAAAGGAATAAAGGGTTAATTCGTTCTTGATAGCCATTTCCTTAACAAGTGAATGGGAACATACTCTGGATCGGAATCCGAAGAAAGTACTACTTGATCATTTCTACCAATTTCAAGTCCTTATTATGATTCCTTTTATGAGGAAAAATCTCTAATGCCTTAGATTTCCTCATTACTAATCCTTTATGTACTTTAGTGTTCCTAACCCCTCACTAACTTTTGATGGATTCCTCTTATGATTATAAGTTATAGTAATAACTAGGATAATGGAATTCCATATCGCGAATCCTTTATTCTTGCCCGCTTCAAGATATGATGACTAATCAAAAAATCTCAACCTTGGGGTAAAGAGTTTACACTGCTTATGTTTACTTCAACTTTTTTCTTGTACGTAGGAAATGAGATTTTTTCTTTTTACTACAAATTAATAAGCTGTTTTGTTTCACTCATATAGCTATCTAGTTTAACTTACCAACCCGAATATAGAATAAGAAAAGGAAGATAAATATTCAATGGATTTTAGAGGAAAAAGATCCTATTTTAACGAATCACACGTAGAGATATTGCTAGCACACAAAAAGTTAATGGTATTTCATAACTAATAGATTGAGCAGCAGCTCGTAGACCGCCTAAAAAAGAATATTTATTATTTGAGCTATATCCTGCCATAAGAAGACCAATAGGAGCAATACTTGAAATGGCAATCCATAAAAAAACACCAATACTAAGATCGGCTAAAACAAAACGATATCCTAAAGGGATAACTAAAAAACTTAATAAAATTGATATGACTGCTATAGAGGGTCCAATGCTAAATAAAGGAATATCTCCTCGGGATGGCAGGATATCCTCCTTAAAAAGGAGCTTAGTTCCATCGGCTATAGCTTGAAGCAGTCCCAGGGGGCCAGCATATTCAGGACCAATACGTTGTTGTATCGATGCGGATATTTCTCTTTCTAACCACACAATTACCAGTACTTCTATTGTGATTCCCAGTAGGAGGGTCAAAATAGGTAGAATCCATATCAGTCCATAGACTTCTTTTAATAATTCCGATTTCGAAAAAGAATTGATAGTTTCTACCTCTACCCTATCTATTATCATTTCAACGATCAACTTCCCCCATAATGATATCTATACTACCTAATATCGTCATGATATCAGCCAATTTCATTTTTTTAACTAGTTGAGGAAGAATTTGCAAATTAATAAAACCAGGTGGACGAATTTTCCATCTCCAGGGGAAAAGACTATCATCTCCTACCAGATAAATTCCTAATTCACCTTTTGGAGCTTCCACTCTTACATAAAGCTCTTGCTTTGACAATTCAAAATTGGGCGAAGGTTTTTTACCAAGAAATCGATATTCAAAATCATTCCATTCGGAATTCTTTGCTTTCTTAAAGCGTCGGACTTCTAAATTCTCATAAGGACCCCCAGGAATTTTCTCTACAGCCTGTTGAATAATTTTGATGGATTCCCTCATTTCACCCATTCGTACTAAATAGCGAGCTAATGAATCCCCTTCTTTTTGCCATTGGATTTTCCAATCAAATTGGTTGTAAGACTCATAAGGATCAACTTTACGAAGATCCCATTGTATTCCAGAAGCTCGTAACATCGGTCCCGATAAGCCCCAATTTACTGCTTCTTCTCCGCTAATAAAACCGACTCCTTCAACTCGTTCTATAAAAATGGGATTCTGTGTAATAAGTTGTTGATATTCAACAACTCCTCGTAAAAAATAATCACAGAAATCTAAACATTTATCGATCCATCCATAAGGTAGATCGGCGGCTACTCCTCCGATGCGAAAGTAATTATGCATCATTCGCATACCTGTAGCAGCTTCAAATAGATCGTATATCAATTCTCTCTCTCTAAAAATATAGAAAAAAGGAGTCTGTGCGCCGAGATCTGCCATAAAAGGTCCAAGCCATAACAAGTGAGAAGCTATACGGCTCAACTCTAACATAATTACCCTAATATAG